CCACCAGATCATTGATACGGATAATGTCCAAATACCAAATACGTTCTCTATGTAATCGGTGTAAAATAAAAGGGATCTTTTGGAAGAAGATTAAAGAAAGAGATTGTTCTTTTTCCAAAAAGAATTCTTCTAAGAATCCCGAACCTAATTTTCGCATAAAAGTGCGTACTGTACTTTTATGTTTACGAGCCAAAGTTCTAGCACACGAAAGTCGAAGTATATACTTTATACGATACAAAACCTGCTTCTTTGAGGATCCACTGTGATAATGACAAAGATTTCTACATATCCGACAAAATCGATCAATAATATCAGAATCCGATAAATCGGTCCAGATCGGTTTACTTATAGGATTACCCAATACAGTACAAAATTGAGCTTTCGACAACGATCCAATAAGAGAAATCACTGGGGCTATGGTATCTAATTTATTAGTCAGAGTATTTATTAGAAATGAATTCTCTAGCATTTGATTTCTTACTACCAAAGGATTTTTTAGTACACTTGAAAAATACCCCATAAAAGAGAAGGAATAGTTGGGTAATTGCTTTATATGGATCCTATAAGGTTGAAACCAAAAGTGAAAATAAGATTGCCAAAAATTCACAAGATGAAATTTCCATTTCTTCATCAGAATAAGAGTTCCTTTTGAAGCCAGAATCGCTTTTCCTTTATATCGAACATAATGTATGAAAGTATCTTTGAGGAACCATAGGATCCTCTGAAAAGAATTACAACACACGACCATAAGATATTCTATTTTTCCAAAGAAAAGTGTTCGCTCAATAAAGATTCCAGAAGATATTGATCGTAAATAAGAAGACTGTTTACGAAGAAATAGGAATAGATATTCAAATTCATATACATAAGAATTATGTAGGAACCAAAAGAATCTTTTCTTTCTTTTTGAAAAGACGTAAATAGATTTCTTTGAAGTAATCAGACTATTCAAATTATGATATTCGTGGAAAAACAATCGCAAGAAATGCAAAGAAGGAACATCTTTGATCCAGCATTGAAGGATTTGAACCAAGATTTCCAAATGGATAGGATGGGGTATTAATAGATCTGACACATAATTTAAATGTGATAATTTATCCTCTAAAAAGGGAAATATTGAATGAATAGATCGTAAATTCTGAGATTTTGGTATTCGTTTTTCTTCAAGGGAAGATACTAATCGTGATGAGAATGGAATTTCCAGAATGACTCCAAAAACTTCTGATATCATTTGAGAATAAAAATGAGAAGAAAAAGAATTCTTGTGACCCCAAAATCCATTTTTGTTAGAACCATTCACCGAAGAAATCAAAGATTCCTGTTGGTACATTCGAGTAATTAAACGTTTCACAAGTACTAAACTATATTTATTGTCATAACCGATAATTTCCACAGGTTCGTAAAAAATCAAACTATTGAAGCTATGATAATGAACAAGTGAGTAAATATACTCCTGAAGGAGTAGCGGATAGAGGAAGTTTTGTTGCCGAAATCTATCTTTTTTAAATCTAAATATCCTTGTCATTCTGCCATTTAAATACATTTCTACTGTAACCAAAAAAGGGAGGCACTTCTTGTGTTATGAAATGATACATAGTGCAATATGGTCAGAACGGCGTATGCATATGTTGTGTTTCTCTTATACTAAAATACTATTTAGAATTTGAGTTAGAATTTGAGAATAAACTAATAAACTATAATAATATATAATAATAATAGAATAAAATACAAAATAAGAAGTAAAAGATTATCTAAAAGTAAGAACAAATAAAGAATATATACCCCGGAGACAGAGAGCCCAATCTACAGATCTTTTTGCTTTCCCTTTCTATCCAATTTTGGTTTCTTTTCCTTTTTAAATATAAAAAGATCTTTTATTTTTGCAACCCAATCACTCTTTTGACTTTGGAAAAAGATTCTTTTTTTATCACTATACTATTTCTTAGACACATCCGTCTCCAATCCACAATAAAGAATAATTAGGATTAAAAAAAAAAAAAAGAATCAATGGTCCACTCAAAATTCACAAGAGAACCTTTTCCCACATCAGGCACTAATCTATTTTTAACGTATAATTAGTAATTTGATCGGGTAATCATTCAAATTAAGAAATGAAGCTCGTTGCTTTTTTGTCTTATTCGAATTGGAGCCATAAGACTCTATCCATTTATTCACTAGACCCAAAATACTTTACTGAACTTTAAAGATTTTATAAAAAGAAAAATTCTTGTTCTATTTATATATTTATATTATGAGTACTAGAAATCTTCTTTTTCTATGATTTTATTATTCTTTATTTTTTTTTTTTTATTTTTTACGACATGCTTTTTTTTCCATTCATTACCTTTCAGGATCAGTCGCGGTCTTATAAACTCTACCAATAGTCTAGACGAATTCCTTCATCCAAATGTGTAAAAGATCAAAGATCATAGTCGCAATTAAAAGCCGAGTACTCTACCGTTGAGTTAGCAACCCGGATCAATATGAAGTGTAGATATGATCGAAATAAAAAAAATCTAGCAAACTCATCCATTTTACTAAAGTGAAGGAAAGAGCCAATAGGGAATGAAATGGGGATAAAAAGATCTATTTATATACGATCAAATTATATTTGTTTGATACACCATTGTCAATATGAATGGACTTTTTAGAAAACAAATTTAAAGAAATTATATATAAATTTGTGTTGTATTTGAAAGAATAAAACTTTGAGCAGAAAAAAAAGAAGTAATAAGGAAAAGGTAGAGATAGAAAAAATGCGGCTTTTTTTAATAAACTTTCTTTAATAAAAAAAGAAAGGTACAATACAAATATAAGAAGAAAGGTTACCCCCCTCTTGTCGAGGGGGGTCCACAAAAATAAGCAAGAAAAAAATATAAAAAATATATAAATATATATAAAGAAGTATGAATAGAAAAAGAAAAGAGGAAACTTTGAATAAAGAATTACACAAAGATAGAGTAACTAGTACCTATCTTTGTGTAATTCTTTATTCATGATTCTTGTTTTTCCTTTCTTTTTTTATCAAAAGAAATTCGAAATTCTTTAAAGAATTCTGCCTTCCTTAAAATATCATAAACAGTTCCTGTGGGTTGAACACCTTTTTCAAGGAAATATAAAATAGCAGGAACATTTGAATAAGTTTGATTCTTTATCGGATCATAAAAACCCACTTTTCGAAGATCTCTTCCTTCTCTTCGGGATCGAACATCAATTGCAACGATTCGATAGATGGCTCATTGGGATAGATGTAGATAAAAGATGCCCCCCTAGAAACGTATAGGAAGTTTTCTCCTCATACGGCTCAAGAAAAAATGATTCTAATTTTTCTAATTTCTAGAATTTCTATTTCGATCTATATAGATCGAAATAGAAATGGATCCATAAAGGATTAGACTGTAATTTGAGCCTTTTTTCCTTCTTTACAGAAAAAGAAATTTCATTTGTACTCCTAACTCAAGTTGGATAGTTTTGAAAGAGTTTGAAAGGAAATCCTTCGAATTTCTTGAGCTGTCTCTACCCTATTTTTTTTTTACTCATTCTGATCCAATTGTTGAGACAAGTTAAAATAGTGTTTCCTTGTTCCGGAATTTATTGTCTTTGCTTTGCGCTTTGTGAAATCATTGGGTTTAGACATTACTTCGGTGATCCTTACTCCTTTTCAAAAAGGCAGCAACATACCTTTTGTTCTTTCTGTAAAAATCATACGAACGATTGATTCCTTTGTAATACACTCTTGATCTAAACAGTTTGAAAATTTCGATAAATTTTACTTTTTTTCATTTCAAACTTGTTCAAATTTGAACCTCTCCTTTTATCTATATTTATATATAGATGATATATTTACAAAGTTGGTCTAACTTATTGATTGTCACTAACCCTAGATTATTCCCCCGATAAATGAATGAATCATTTTTGCTCGAGCTCCATCATATGCTATACCTTTCTATACCATTAGTATCTTTCTTTAGCAACCCAAGACAAATTCAATCAGGTTCCTAGCAGAACAAACTATGTCGAGACAAGAGCATCTTCATTCGTATAGAAAATGGTGGATGTCATAATCCACATCCAATCATGTCCTTCAAGTCGCACGTTGCTTTCTACCACATCGTTTCAAACGAAGTTTTACCATAACATCCCTCTCATTTTAATTTTGAACCGTATGCAATTGATTCAATATGGAATCATGAATAGTCATTGGCTGAACCGATACATAATAATCTACACTTATAAACACTTATATATAAGTGTTTATCCGGAAAAGATTTCACTTAAAATTACCCCATATTTTCTCATATGAATAATATCACATGAAAAAAATCAGGTTTAAGCAAACTTATTTACACCTTCAACAAATCTTTTGGGATTTTCCATAATAAAGGATCCCCCTTTTTCGTTAAAAAAAGAAAGAAATTAGAAACCTAAAAAAAACCTTTGACTTTCTTTTCATTCAAATGAAAAAGAAATCCCCATGAATGGCTAAAAGTTTTTAGCCACTTTAACTAAATTTAACTAAATAATATACTAAACTAAATATTTCATTATATTTCATTGAAATATTCAATTATAGAATAATAAGATAATCTGAAATAATGAAAAATAATGAAATAATAAGATATTCTTAATAAGAAAAATATACAATATATTCTTAATATACAATATATTCTTATTTTTTCATTTCTTATTTATGAAATATGATTTTCTGATTCTAATATTATGATTTACTTCTTTTTTACCATCTCCAATTGAATCTGATTTTCATTTCTTATTTTCATTGAATTTAAAACATAATTATAATTATGGAGTAGAAAAAGTCTCGTGTAAGGTAAGATCAAAGAGAAAAAAAAAGAATCCTCAAATTATGAAAATTAGGGTCTTTTCGCATCCATCTCCATCTTATAAAACAAATAATCGTTAACAAAAGGAATCACAAATATTGAAGAATAAAATACTTGAGTAATTTAATAAATAAAATAAATAAAGTAAAAAAAAAAAAAGATATGATTCTTAGAATTCAGATTGGATAACATTGTATCCAAAATTAAACAGAAAATTGTTGAATTAGATTTTCAATAGAGAAGAATCTTTCGTTTTGGATGCAAACGATCTGGGACGGAAGGATTCGAACCTCCGAATAACGGGACCAAAACCCGTTGCCTTACCGCTTGGCCACGCCCCATTTTTAGTTGGTCTAAAAAAGACTAAGATAAATATTGGTTATTCGTCAATAACCAACCAAAAGAAATATAGGACATGTTGTCGCTAGGATTCAACACAATGGATATGGATATAGAATCAAAAAGATTAATTGATCATTACTTAGAATTCAATTAAGATATTGTATGAAAATAGAATTCTTTGTATCCTTATTTTATTGGGTAGAAGTCAAAGAAAAAGAAGAATTTCTTTCTTTTATCTGCCTTTTTCTTTTCAATTTTCCCTAAGAAAAACAACTCAATCCAATCTGATAATTTATTATCATTTCAATTTCATTTGAATTTTGAATAACAAGAAAAGAATATTTGTTATGTTTAATATCTTTAGTTTAATCTGTCTCTGTCTTAATTCTACCCTTTATTCGAGTAGTTTCTTCTTAGCCAAATTGCCCGAAGCTTATGCCTTTTTCAATCCAATTGTAGACGTTATGCCGGTTATCCCTGTACTTTTTCTTCTCTTAGCCTTTGTTTGGCAAGCTGCTGTAAGTTTTCGATAAGAATGAAATCTCTATTCAATTCAAAATTTATTCGATAAAAAACAGATAAAATTTTGATTCTGAAAATCAATAAGATCATAAATAATATTCAGATAAGTCTGGACATTAGGAACCCTCGATTCAAAAAGCTAAATTCTGGTATTTATTATTGAATTTGAATAAGGGAAGGGGCGATGATCTTGATCTTTAATCAGCTAATCAGCTGATTCTTTTTGTTCTGACTTTTCCTTTAGAAGATCCCATACAATACCTAATTATAGATATGGATATGGCAAGAAATTTTTGGTAACAAAAAAAACGAATATTTTTCATAAAATATTATTCAGAATATTACATTAGAATATTACATTAAAAATAGAAAGAAATTTGGAGTGTCATGTCAAAATAGTGTATAGCGTGTGTCGTAAAATAGGTGATCTATTTCCTTAAACAAAAAATGATCTTATCTTGGAGATTTTTAATGCTTACTCTTAAACTATTTGTTTATACAGTAGTAATATTCTTTGTTTCTCTCTTCATCTTCGGATTCTTATCTAATGATCCGGGGCGTAATCCTGGGCGTGAAGAATAAAAAAAGAGATGAGATTCGTTTTTACTTTTTCCTTGATTTTTTCATAGGTAAATGTATAAATAAATGGAATAGATGCTAAATAAAGATAAAAGATTTATAAAAGAAACTAATCGAAAATTATTCCAATTCGAAAATAGCAAGTGATCAGGGGGGGTCGGAGAGAGAGGGATTTGAACCCTCGGTACGAATAATTCGTACAACGGATTAGCAATCCGACGCTTTAGTCCACTCAGCCATCTCTCCCCATTCAAAATGGGAAATTTATCATGTGATTTCACACGTGAAGTCAAGATTGAGAACAATCTTTATTTTCCTTCACTTCAATGATCCGAAACAGATTTCTCCAATAGAAAGAATACTTTACTTCTTTTATTTTGTACAAATTTTTACAAAAGCCGACCTGATTAAATATAAGTACTGGCCGGGCCAGTACTTCTTTTGTTCCGACGAATAAAAATTGTTATTGAAACAAGAAGACTCATTTTCATTGCCATTCCTAATCATTAGAAATTATATAAGATTCTAATGGAGAAATTCTCTTAGAAATTCTTTCAAAAATTCTAGATTACTATAGAATATTCTATCTATATATTCTATAGTAATTATAGGAAATTAGAGTATAAATTAGAATATTTAGCCTTTCTATTAAAATTTATAGGAAAAGTGTTCTAGTAATAGTATTCTATTATATAGTAAACTACTATTTTTTGTCTTTATTTTCTTATTCTTAAGTATAAGATTATAAGATTCGGAAATTCATCAATGAAAAACAAATTTCATTCTAAATGAAAGTTGAAGTTCAGTATTTGATTCATATTTCATATTAATATGAAATATATAATTAATATGTAGCTATGTAGCGGGTATAGTTTAGTGGTAAAAGTGTGATTCGTTCTATTAACAACTTCAATAGTTAAGGGGTCTTTCCATTTTTTTCATATTTTATATTCCATTCCGATAAAAAACTTTATTTCTTAAAAAGATTTAATCCTTTACCCCTCAATAGGACATTTGAGGAAAGAATATACATTCTCACGATTTCTATCCAAAAGTCAATCAGAATTTTACAGAATTTTAATAAAAAAATTGGATTATGGAGTCGAGAAGCATAATTTTTTTGATTGGTTAAATTCTTCCAATCCAATGAGTATGAATAAAGGATCTATGGATAATAGTACAAAACTTTCAATCGTAACTAAATCTTCAATTTTTG